GTCAATTTCTTGATTTGTATCTTCAATTTTTGGAAACTTAGAAAGTTCTTCTGTCAAACCCTGATCAATGAACCTACAAAATCCTTCAAATTGTATCTGATTAAATCCAGGTATTGTGGACATTGCGTCTATCCCGGATTCTTTTGAAATTGGCAGTGATTTATACTCATCCATATCGAATTCTCCAAAAAACAAAAACAAAAATAAATACCATTTTGGCTGGCTCATTATCCATCAAATCAAATCCTATAGATCTAACAATGATGGAATTTCGATTCTATGAATCTTTGACTGGAATCTATGAGATAGGTGGAATAAAAATTTATACTTAACTTAAATTGGCATTTTTAAGAGATGCAAATGGAACGGAATTGATAAAACAGTCCTAGAAACAGAATTCTCCCACTTAGGCTTACTATGTTTTAGGATTTTTTTTATAATATAAAAACTGATTCAGTTTCTTATATTATAATGTATAACGGTATTTATATTCTAATCTACTTGAATATTGAATACCAGAAAACCATCTGAATTTGTATTTATTAAACGTTAAACACGTGCCAAAATACCTCGTCTGGCCGTCTTCTTGCTTTGTTTAATGCTCTCCTTTCTCTCCTTTCCGTGGTCAATTGACAGCCTGACTTAGGGCGAAATATAATTGCATCGCGCAGACCAAAATAATCTTTTGGTTACTCACTGCGAATACTGAAAGAAGAATGAAAGAAGAAAGAAAGTTCTCGACCTTTGTTTTTCGGTTTGATTCAGAAACTTTATTTCATTGGTCTTTCTCGTCTTTCTCTTTTTCAAGTTTCAAGATTGTATAGTTTAATGGTAAAGTTTGATTACCATTAACCCCCAGAATAGTTAACGAGTCTTTCGGTTTGATCCTATTCATCTCCTAAAGGGGCCGCCTCTCTGCACCTATCCGATTTTTTGTGTTTTCCTTATGCTGATCCTCGGCCCCTATGGTCCAGCGGTTTCACGACTTCTCTCTTTCACGGAGATAACGAGGGTTCAAGTCCCTCTGGGGGTAAATCATGCCCATAGGAATGATATTTTCAATCGTCTAAAATCAATTAGGCGTTGGGTCGATGCCCGAGTGGTTAATGGGGACGGACTGTAAATTCGTTGACAATATGTCTACGCTGGTTCAAATCCAGCTCGGCCCAACAATTCGCCAATCTACCATCAGATGGTAGAACCCTCTTGTTCTTAAGAAATACCTGATACGAGAGAATAAAAAAGAATCGAACTTTTCTGCTAGATCCCTTCTGATTCCCCTGGGATTGTAGTTCAATAGGCAAGAGCACCGCCCTGTCAAGGCGGACGTTGCGGGTTCGAGCCCCGTCAGTCCCGACGGATCCAATAAGTACATCAATTCGCCTCTCCATTTTCTGTGAAATAAGGGACAGAGAGCATAATTTAATTCCGAAGGTCTTTCCCCCCTTTTTTTCAGGATTCTGTCGAAGAAAGAACAAACCCTAAACTAAAATGAAAATAACTAAAATAGTGAAGTTGATAGAATATTCCATCTTTGCTCCCGCGACTCATCTTTATCATACTTCTTTGTCTTCCAAAGAAAATTGGATCATTAAAAAAACGGCGTTTAGAACCTAATTCCTCTCTTTTTCCACTTCGCTTTGTATTGTTTGTTGGGGTTTTGTAGTTAATGGAAAGGGACGGGTGGTTAGATGCTACTTCATTTGATGGTTCTACAAGGAAGACCTAAGGTAGGTTATAGAAAAGACGGATAAATAAAGGAATTTTGGATTGGGCCGGGAATCCAATCTTGGATTCGGTATGGATAAAAGATCTTCGTATGTTATACTATTCAATTCTCGACGACGAATTAATTTAATAGCTCAGATATTGTTATTCATGATATTGATCCGATTCAAGATCATCGATAGGGAATGCATTCATTGAATTGACAGGTGAAAGATTTATCATCTCTATGGGATTAAATCCCGAGTTATTGTGAAATAAAAAAAACGATGAGATTATGGAAGTAAATATTCTTGCATTTATTGCTACTGCACTGTTCATTTTAGTTCCTACTGCTTTTCTACTTATAATTTACGTAAAAACAGTCAGTCAAAATGATTAATTACTTTAGTTGAAAGTTGAAGAAATCAAATGAAAAGGATTCTATTTTTGCGTCTTAAATGAAATCAACGGGCTATAATCGGCGGTATTCTATGAGATCCGAGAGTATGGTAAGTAAGAAATAAATTTATTTCTTACCATACTCTCTATTAGTGTTATTGTAATGTATAAAGTTGTACTTGACTTTCTAATAAAGTTGGTACTATATTAGCTTTTATCTTCAATATCTGTAGTTATTAATCCATATATGGAATTGACGTAGGACCCAATTCTATTTCTTTGATACATCTATTTATTCCGATAATAATCGTTTTACTGTTATAGAATACATTTCTCCACTAGAATCCAATGGAATTTCGAAATGAAGATATTTTTATTTGAAAATTATTTCAATTCAAATAAAAAAATGCGTTGCAGAACGATCTATAAAACAATTGATACCGTTTCATTCCTCAACTAAATTAGGAGTGCTTCTAAAGTCCACTTCTTCCCCATACTACGAGTGAAAGGGAAAATGTAAAGACTACCATTAAAGCAGCCCAAGCGAGACTTACTATATCCATGTGAATTATGTCCCTTATCTCTATGATAGAATTATTCCATTATTGCTCACTAATAATAGTAGAATCAATGGTCCAGAGTCAAAAAGGGATTCTGGCCAAACACTATTCATGAACCAATCAAATAAATCCATTTCTAAAAAATTACTATATGATATGATTTCTAATCGGCAAAGACTAAACACAAGTAAAATACACAATGACACCACAAAGGAATGTTACTAATGGAACATGTAGTAATAAAATAAGAGGGCCATTCCTTTTTTTTGCCTTCATAAGTAAAAATAGCGAAATTGCTATCTATTACATACTTTTCTTTCCTATTTGATCTAATCCGTACCCTTTCCCGATTGTCTCTCTGAAGCAGTTGGGAGATAGTATATTATACTCTTCAGGAGGGGAAAAAATGATTTTTTTTTACTTTTTCTATACTTTTTCTATAAAAACGTAAATTATCCATCCAATCTCACTCTAATAGTGATTCAATGCCTGAACACTCAGAGATTCTTGCGAGTCCATATTCGATTCGTTTGTTGATGAGGCGGCACCCGGATTTGAACTGGGGAAAAAGGATTTGCAGTCCCCCGCCTTACCACTCGGCCATGCCGCCAAAACGATACATAATAGTAGAAAATTTTCCCTTTTTGGGTTGGATTACTAAACTTTAGTTTATTGTACTTGCATCCTTTTTTTAATCCTTTTTCTAAATTTAGAAAAATTAGAAAATAAACCCTTTTTACCCTTTTGATTTTTACCCTTTTGATTGTATTTGATCCACCCCTTCGATTGATTGTATAGTATCTCAAAACGCACAATGCCGAAAAACTTCCCCTCACTTTTCTATTGAAAAATCAAATGTATATTTTCATCCAAAAAGACAAAATTTATGACAAATGGGAACCATTAACTATTCGTTGACGGAGAATTCCTGAATGATTCTTGGGTTTGAATCTAAAATTTGGTTTGCCTAATGACATAAGAAAATACAAATTGATACATACTTAATCAGTATTGATTCTTTTGAATCAAAAATCCTTCTCAATTTCCATTATAACAAAAATTATAAGTATATGTAAACCCCAGAGCGTAAATTGTTACACAGATACCAAATTGGGTATCTTTTTTATATTGCCTATAAATAAAGGGAATTTGTTGGAACAAAAAAAGGCCCGGCTGGGTATTGACCGGGCCAGGCCCAAAAGGCACTTCGAACAAAATAAAAGCAAGAAGGTCTTCCTTATTTATCTTTCTATTTGGATCTTTCGAGCATCTAAATGGAATTGCTAATTATATAATAACGATAAAGAATGTCAAAGAAATACTTTCTTTAATCCTTACTTGATGTGTAATGTAAGATAGTAATTATCTTTTTCAATTGGGAGAGATGGCTGAGTGGACGAAAGCGGCGGATTGCTAATCCGTTGTACGAGTTATTCGTACCGAGGGTTCGAATCCCTCTCTTTCCGTTTCCGTTGATGACTTTCCATTTTTTTCTTTCAAATTTCGCAACCCCCCTTTTTTTTTACTAGTTAAACGTGTGGAATAGATAAAAGAAAATCTTAATAAAATTGTAAAATCAAGCAAGAAAAACGAAATTTTTTTTTTATTCTTCACGTCCAGGATTACGTCCTGGATCATTGGATAGGAATCCAAAGATGAAGAGAGAAACAAAGAATATTACTACTGTGTAAACGAAAAGTTTGAGAGTAAGCATTACACAACCTCCAAGATCATTTTTTGAAAAAGGAAAACGAGAAAAGATAATAGATCCTCCATTTTTATATCACATATCCTATTTTGACACCAAGAAATGAATTCTAGAAATAGAAAAGAATGTTCATAAATTCAAATGAAGTTGAAATTTGTAATAAGAGTCTTTGATTACCGCAAATCACTTTCATACCCACAATTAGATATTGTAAGGAACCCTAACCTAATAAGGTCTTTCGCCGGAAAAAGGGTTAGAATCGGGAAATGGGGCGAACCGGATTTTTCGCAGCTATCCAAGAATTTCAATGTTTGAATCGAAGGTTCATACTGTCAGACTTATTTGATCTTATCAATTGTTATAATTTTTCTCGAATAAATCATGAATTTTCTAGGATAGTATTAAAGATCTTATCGAAAACTTACAGCAGCTTGCCAAACAAAGGCTAAAAGAAAAAAGAACAGGGGTATTACTGGCATAACATCTACGATTGGATTCAAAAAAGCATAGGCTTCGGGCAATTTGGCGAAGAAAAGACTACTCGGATAAAGGGCAGAATTAAGACAGATCAAACTAAAGATATTAAGCATAACAGACATTTTGTTCGTCGAGATAATTGCATTTTGATTGAGTTATTGATATAAGGAAAAATGAAGAAAGTAAGGTAGACAAAAAAATCCTTCTTTTTCCACCCAATCAAAAATCCTCCAATTCTCAAAGGAGAATAGAAGAAATCATACTTTCATACAATATCTTAATTGAATTATATGTAATGATCAATAAATTCAGTTGAATTCTAGATATACACATGTCAAAATCCTAGCACGAATCTATAATATATTCTATAAAGAATAAAGATTTTCTATAGATAGTTGGACTGGAATTGACGAACACTTAATACCAATATTATTCTTTATTAGTGTCCAATAAAAATATAAATGGGGCGTAGCCAAGTGGTAAGGCAACGGGTTTTGATCCCGCTATTCGGAGGTTCGAATCCTTCCGTCCCAGAGCATATCCATTGTATCCGAATACAGCTTTTTTGTTCAACAAGATTCTGTTTCAAGGCCCAATATTGGATAGAATATGATTCTTCTTTCTTTTCTGATTTTGAATGATTCTTTTCGTAATCATATCTCAGTTTTTCACAAACTGAACTAAATCTGGTTCAAATGACATGCAAATGTAACTGAATCCTTTTGTGATCCAGATAAGATGGGACATAGATCACAGTTGCAGAAAGATTACTTAACCTCAGGTTAAATAAAATATGAAAATACATATAAAACGAGGAAGTGCTTAGCCTATAGGTATGTATTGTTATCCTATTTCAGTGACAATAGTCTTTCCATTTTTGTGAAAAATAATTTGCATCCCTAAAATATTAAAATTTAAATATTTAACAATGATATTTATTTTTATTGTTCGATCTATTTATCTTATTTGCTTTAAATCATTGACAATTCGACTCGAAAAGAAACATAGATTTATCTTTCTTATGATAATCAAATATAGTCTTTACTGTAAAACTTGACTCAAATAATGATGTATAAGTAGGAAACTTTTTCAATTATCAAGATTTGTAATGATTCCTTATGGGTTGAATCTTTGGGAAGTTGGAAATGGGTCAGTCTATCTTATTGAGTCACTTGAAGAGGCAGAGTCAAATAGAATTTATTTATTCGTGTTATTTCTGTTAGTTATGTTATTTCTATATTTATATTTCTTCATATTTCTATTATATATTTTTTTTAGATAGAGATTTATAGAAAAATGTTTCCTTCATATAAAAAAGACGGGGTCTTGCTAAGATTTTTTCAGAAAAATATTTATTATCTATGTAGATAATAAAAAATCTAAATTACTATGTCTCTGTACCGACTGAACCAATGACTATTCATGATTCCATAATTGAATCAATTCCATACTGGTTCCAAATTAGAGGAATGTTATGGTAAAACTTCGTTTAAAACGATGTGGTAGAAAGCAACGTGCGACTTGAAGGACACGATCCGGTGTGGATTCTTATTCTTACATCCACCATTTTATATAGGAATGAAGGTGCTCTTGGCTCGACGTCGTTTGTTCTATTCTACTAGAACCCTTCTTTTTTTATTGGGTTGTAATGTAAATAGTTCATGATGGAGCTCGGGTAGAAAGTATTGATTAATTTCTCAGGGGCAACGATCTAGGGTTAATGCCAATCAATAAATTGGAACAACTTCGTAAGTATATCTTCGATATAGAAATTGAAAGGATCCGATTCGAGCAAATTTTCAATTCAAAAAAATTTGTTGGAACGGCTAAAACTTTTTTCGATCCACAGTGTATCGCGCGCGAATCAACCGTCGGTATGATTCTTTGATAGAAAGAAATCACAAAAGGGGTATGTTGCTACCATTTTGAAAGGATTAAGAAGCACCGAAGTAATGTCTAAACCCAAGGATTTAAAACAAAGATAAAGGATCCCAGAACAAGGAAACACCACTTCAATTGTCTCACGGATCCGAATAAAGAATCCAAATAGATTTTAAACGAGACAAAAGGGGGGTTAAAGACCACTCAATCAAAAAATATCTTAAATAAAAATCTTTAAGATATTTGAGAATTATTCAACTTGAGTTATGAGTACAAATGATTTTTTATTTTTTCAGGAAGGGTGCTAAATAAATATGAGTTAAATTATAGGCTAATTTATTTTACGGATTCCTTTCCTATTTATTAGAATTTTATCCATAGACAAAACTTCGAATCATTTTTTCTCGAGCCGTACGAAGAGAAAACTTCCTATACGGTTCTAGGGGGGGGGGGGGGTTCTTTTTCATCTACATCTATCCCGATGAGCCGTCTATCGAATCGTTGCAATTGATGTTCGATCCCGAAGAGAAGGAAGAGATCTTCGGAAAGTGGGTTTTTATGATCCGATCAAGAATCAAACTTATTTAAACGTTCCCGCTATTCTCTATTTCCTTGAAAAAGGCGCTCAGCCTACAGGAACTGTTCAGGATATTTTAAAAAAGGCAGAGGTTTTTAAGGAACTTTGCCCTAATCAAGCGAAATTCAATTAAATTAAGGAAATAAAAACTAAGGGTAGGATAGTGATTTCTATATAATTTTGGATATCTT